CGCAATGGGAGGGTTAATGCCATTTTATATGAGCGAATGTGCCCATACTTGTTTATCATTAGAGGACACTATTTGTCATATTTTTACCGTATTTTTTTCTGACTTTCTCTATTTCTCTTATTTATTTTATTTATGAATAAAATAAAATATGATATGATTAGGATAAAGTACAATATTATATTATTTTATAAAGATAATAAAATAATAAAGATAAAGATTATATTATAAAGATATTAATAGATATAGATAATAATAATAATAAAGGCTTTGTTACGTTTCCGCATCAAAGTAAAATATAGTACTTAGTTCTTTTTTCTTTCATTTAATGCCTATTGGTGTTCCAAAAGTACCTTTTCGAAGTCCTGGAGAGGAAGATGCAACTTGGGTTGACATATAGTGCGACTTGTCAGATATATTGGGTCATATGGGATTTTCCCGTTTTCTCCCCACTCGAGATATCCCCTGTTTCGCCCACGAAAGATTAATGGAATCATCAAAAATTTGGAGCGTGAAGTGCAATTAGATCCACTTTTTGGGGGGGATTCGAATTACTATTAGCAATTAGAAGATTTTATGGTTGGCTTAGTTGGACTACTACATTGAAGTATCCAGGCTCCGTTTAAAAAAACCAAGTGGTATCTATTTTATATCATAAAGGATTCCTTTTTTTAAAGAAATCTCTTTTTTGTAAGTAGAAGTTATTTCAAACTCTTCTGTTAATCAATCAATTGAGTAATATACATGAAGCCTTCAACTATTTTACGGAATGCGTGAATTGAAAAAAAAAGAAGGGATAACTAAACGAAGTGGTAATGGGAGCATTTGTACTATATGTGCAAATAAAAATAGGGCGGATCTTTACCCGGAGTAGAGCATAAACCTAAAAAGATTAAAGGGGCCCATTTAAGAACAAGAAAATGACATCGTGATTTGGATTGAATCTCGATGAAAGAATCCATCAATGAAAAGTTAGTTGGATAAGTTTAATGAATTCTTTTTTATATTCTAGTTAATAGTTAAGTTATAAGGAAAGGAAGACAAACTCGTGTTTAGTGAAAAATCAAGGAAATCATTATAAGTTAGAAGGAACTTGCTATGAAAAAAGAAAAAGTATAGGAATCTACACATTGATTCTTTTGTTTTTTTTGAACCGTATGCGTCAAAAGGCGCCTGTACGGTTCCGGGGGGATACAATTTGACCCTAATCAACCGACTTTATCGAGAAAGATTACTTTTTTTAGGTCAAGAGGTTGATAGCGAGATCTCAAATCAACTTATTGGTCTTATGATATATCTCAGTATGGAGAATGATACCCAAGATCTGTATTTGTTTATAAACTCTCCTGGCGGATGGGTAATACCGGGGGTGGCTCTTTATGATACTATGCAATTTGTACAACCAGATGTACAGACAATATGCATGGGATCGGCCGCTTCAATGGGATCTTTTATCCTGGTCGGAGGAGAAATTACCAAACGTCTAGCATTCCCTCACGCTTGGCGCCAATGAGGCTTTTATTTGAGAGAAAAAAGAAGACTATGCCTTCGCCATATGAAATATGAATATTTAAGTAATAATAGCATGGCACTTTGAATTCGATATAAGAAATTTTGTTTTCAAAACATTAGATTATGTATCGAGAGAGTAATATGAGAAAAAGGTATTTCCTATTTTATTATCGGAAGTCCAGTTCAGCGTCACAAACTTTTTTCACACCAGAGGTCTCTTAACAATATTTATAGTATAGAGCGAAAAAAAAAACAAGATTCTTTTTTCCTTAGTTTATTTGATCAAACAAAAAAGCAACCTTGGGATTGCTGAATGACAGACAAATCACAGACAAAAAAATATAATAAATATAGAAAGCAACGGAGCCATCATAGTATTTTTGAATTCCTCCGAAAAGAAGGGTGGTAAGTTGATCATTTACCGATCGGGGTCTGATCGATCCTATTTTTTTGAAGGTAAGGGTCAATTTTATTGTAGAGCCGTATGCAATGCATAATGCCCGTACGGTTGTTCGATTCTATCTTTTTTCTTGTTATTCTTTATCTTTCTTTTATCTTCCCCTCATCATGCGAAATAGAGAAACCTTTTTTTTCTTATATCATCAGGGTAATGATCCATCAACCCGCTGGTTCTTTTTCTGAAGTAGCAACGGGAGAATTCATCCTGGAAGTGGGAGAACTGCTGAAACTACGTGAAACCCTGACAAGGGTTTATGTACAAAGAACGGGGAAACCCTTCTGGGTTGTATCCGAAGACATGGAAAGAGATATTTTTATGTCAGCAACAGAGGCCCAAGCTTATGGAATTGTTGATCTTGTAGCGGTTGAATGACAATAAATAGCCTTAGTTTCGCGTCAATTCGTGATTTAAAATGAACCCTGTCGCGTTTAATATTCTATGACTTTTTTTTATTGATTGATGATTCTATTGATCTATCGATTCTATTCTATTGAATAAAAGTCATTCATAATCATACGGTTAGGATCGATCTAAACCAGCCCATTATGTATATGATTCAACATGCCAACGATTAAACAACTTATTAGAAATACAAGACAGCCAATCAGAAATGTCACAAAATCCCCCGCGCTCCGGGGATGCCCTCAGCGTCGAGGAACATGTACTAGGGTGTATGTGCGACTCGTTCAGATCATAAACTAGAACAAAGGAAAGAGAACAATGTTCGAATATCAATGATCAAATAGGATAGAACGGAAAAACAAACTACATTTACTATCTAAAAATAAGAAAATGGGGTCATATCCCTTTTATTGTGTATGAAATTTATGGTTTCTATTGGTGTAAAACCACCCACCTCAATTCAAGATGAGAAGTAATTCTCCATTGGTAGCAAATGGTTATCCATTAAGCGGAGGAAATCTTAGTACCCCTCTTGCAAGAACGGACTAACAGGGTCAGCTACCCAGCCAACTTTCATAATTAAATACCGTTACTGTATAGGTAGAGCTCGTGGTGAAAGACCTATTACTGGATAATTCATGGGTAGAGCCGAAGAATGTGAACTATACAAGTTAGCAATAACATTGATTAAATGAAGTAAGGGCTCCGGTGTATAGAGAAGACCTCACCGTTTAAGAAGTAACCATAGAAACGATGGAATCCACTATTTAGTTATCATTGCTATTTTTTTTTTAACCTAGTATAGTACAATTTCGTATTTCGAGGTAAAATGCCTATAAAAAAATAAAAAATCGTGGTTGGGAAGGTTATAGTAGCGAAAGCCATTGGAATTTTTAGTTTATACATTGGAAAAATCCGTTTTGTTATTAATATACTAGGAAAGGGGCAAAAGAATAACTGAAAGAAAGGAAATCTATTAGTTATTCGTTAAAGTTTCATTTATTCAATGACCAGAATTAGACGGGGATATATCGCTCGGAGACGTAGAACAAAAATTCGTTTATTTGCATCAAGCTTTCGGGGGGCTCATTCAAGACTTACTCGAACTATTACTCAACAAAAAATAAGAGCTTTGGTTTCGGCTCATCGGGATAGGGATAGGCAAAAAATAAACTTTCGTCGTTTGTGGATCACTCGAATAAATGCAGCAATTCGTGAAAGGGGGGTATGCTATAGTTATAGTAGATTAATAAATGATCTGTACAAGAGACAGTTGCTTCTTAATCGTAAAATACTTGCACAAATAGCTATATCAAATAGGAATTGTCTTTATATGATTTCCAATGAGATCATAAAAGAAGTAGGTTGGAAAGAATCCACCGGTTAAACGGAGTTGCCCGGAGAATGAACTCCGGGAAGATTGAATAAAAATGAATAGAATTAGAATATGATAAAATATCAGAAAGTGGTCAAAATAAATATGAATCAACACGTTCAATAAAAAATTTTATTCTTCCCAGATTATTCTTTTTTTCTTACGACACGAGACTTCAATCCGGATTCTTGGATTTTTCCAACAAAAAAGAAATCCGCGTTTGAGTTCGGATGGGCATTTGAATTCAAGTGAAGAAAGAGTAAACCTATCTTTTTCTGGCTCTAAGACTGGGAGTTCTGGTGGTCGACTCGGTTCTTTCAAATTGTTTCTCATTATTAAGAAAAGGTAACAAAGATAAAATACGAGCTTGTTTTATAGCAATAGTAATTAATCGCTGTTGTTTCAAGGTCAATCTATTCACTCGTCTAGATAATATTTTTCCCTGTTCACTAATAAATCGACTAATTAAACTCATGTTTTTATAATCAATTCGATCCCCCGATTGGATCGGGGGCAAACGCCTACGAAAAGATCGCTTGGATTTAAGAAAAGTTCGCTTAGATTTTTCCATGGTTTGGTTAGTTTATTTCTTATCCCTAAAATCCTATTTCAGCCGTATCTTTTATTAGAATAAATAAATAGGATTTGGTTTGTTTATAATTATCTTTAACTATGTTAAATATGTTATATATATAATATAATGTCATTTTTGCCCTTTCCTTGTAAGAAAGATAGGGGCGCCGGTGCTCGGTTCGTTCGATCTATTTCTTTATCTCCCCATGAATCGTATGTTTGTTACAATATGGACAGAATTTTAGCAACTCCAATCGATTAGGCGTATTGTGCCGGTTCTTTTGAGTAATATATCTGGAAATCCCCGTTGATTCCTTATTAACACCGTTTCGAACACAAGCGGTACATTCCAAAAGAACCGGTATTCGCACATCTTTACCCTTAGCCATGAACCTCCTTTGGATTTTTCATTTACTCAACTCTTCCTTTTTCAATTCGAAACGAAAAAGAAGAAAGGAAGGAAAAAATTTGTAACTAGCTATCCTCTTATGCAAGATTTCATTACAATTACAATCAATATAGGAAATACGATAGAAAGATTTCTAAACTATATTTCAACAGTACAGTATTTCATATAATTATCGTCTAGAATACGCTTTCCCTAGAACCAGAGTTTGTATTCGACTTCCATAGAAATTTAATACATATAAATTCATATTAATTTAATTCCAACCTGAACCCGACTCTCACAGCTGTTGAATGTAATATTCTTTCTCTTTCCTCCCTTTTTCTAGGGAAAAAAGAGAAAAGAAGGGGCTTTATTTAATTGTATCTCTAATCTTCTTTATTCCTTCCCACGTCAATAACTAGAATGAAAAAAAGGGGAACGTCAACGCATCCGGGAAAAAACGATTAATCTCTATCAATAAACCTGCCAAAGAACCGAACCATAGAGTACTTAGTACCGGTGCCACGGAAAGATATGTTTTTAGATCTCGCATTGAAAAACCTCCTTTTATAGTAATAGTAATACATACATAAGATAATACATATTGAAATGTACAATCATCCAGTAAATAAGATTTACTTTTTGTTAAATACAGAAAAAACGTCCTTTTCTTCCCCACTATTCCCCAAAAAGACTAGTTTATTTTTCCTAGGGGTTCCAGAAGTATTTTACTATTATTATATGTTAAATGAGACCAAAAAGGCGAAATGGACATAAAAATTCTAGATTTTAATAGAGGCAATAATGATGTGGAAAACAAGACAGGAATTCTCTACAATGACACTGTAGACCAATGGAAGGGATGTAGCGCAGCTTGGTAGCGCGTTTGTTTTGGGTACAAAATGTCACGGGTTCAAATCCTGTCATCCCTACCTATTACTGCTCAAAGGAGCAGTAACGAGGGATTTTTTGAGATCAATTCACGTTGGACATATCATATAGAATCTTTTATTCTTATGATGATACTATATGTGTATGCATAGAAGATGTATTGGGGCCAATCCTTTTCTTTACAGTCTTTTCTTTTATGAGAAGAAAGCGCTCTTAGTTCAGTTCGGTAGAACGTGGGTCTCCAAAACCCGATGTCGTAGGTTCAAATCCTACAGAGCGTGATTTGTATCTTCTTCGATGGAATTTGGCTGAAACACTAACTGGAACAACAATCTTTATTTGACCTCCTGGATATTAAAGAAAGGAGGAGGTCAATCAAAAAAAGAGATGTTAATTAATCAAAGGTCTAACTGATCGCCACGCCTGTATTGTAAATAGGCAGTTACAAATAATCCAGCCAAAGTAATAGGAATTAGACCTAACACAATTCCAAATAGAAAAACTTCAATCATTTCAATTTGTTTGAAAGGAGAAAAAAGAGGTAATATCTATACCTAAATATTAATCCGAATTACCATGAATCTCAATGACCAAGAATTGGCAATTAACGGGGTAAAAATACACAGAAGTTCGCGGAAAGATTTTGTGCAATTAATTTCAAATAAGTCGTATCTTGCTCAGACCAATAAATAGAGCTGAGGTTATAGTTAAAGCCGTTAGTAGAAAACCAAAATAACTAGTTATGGTAGGCATCAAGGAGCTAAATGAAATATGGTCTTTTTATACATATGTTTATAAAAAAGCACTTACCTGAGTTTCCTTTTTTGCAAAATAGGAGAAAAAACCAATTGAAAGTTTTTGAGTCATCTATCATTATAGACAGCACTAACAAGGATAAAGTCACAACTATATAAAAAAATTGATTCATCATCTGTAACATCTACCCATACCGCGTTTGCAATCAGCAAATGCATTCTTGGATCATTTTTCAATTCAACTTATAAACGAATAATAAGAACTGGGTAGTGTAATTTCGTTTAAAAAAAAAAAAAGCTAACTCTTTTCCAATCATTATGGAATCAAATTCAAAAATTATTCCTATTTTTATCATTTGTTTTATTGGATCGAATCTATATATTTTAGAGCGAACATTAATCTTAGAAAACTTTTACTTTCATTTTAACTAATTAGATTCCGTAATGAGTTCACGCATATAATATCTTAAATATCTTGAATGAATGAGAACAAAAAGTTATCACATGATCACTCAAAAAAATAGGTGTTTTGGTTCAACTATTCTAAGACTAGTAAATTCTACGACTAGTAATTTCTATTTTCTTTTGCTTTAGAAGTTCTATTTTGTATTTTTCATATATATATTAGAAATGCGCATCTTTTTAGTTAGGTCAAGAAAGAACCTTCAGATTTCGATCTAATACAACAATGTATGCATTAGTGATTATTTCATTCTTTGTTCTTTTTGGTTTATCGAATAAAAATTCCTATTCTTACTTGTTACTGGACGCCTAACCAATTCAAAAAAAAAAGATTCCACCAAAAAAGCGCTTCTACAACTATGAATAACAAAGATTTTTAGACCTCACATTTACTTACAGATGTGGGAATATTCTAATCAATTTCAGGAATTATTAGAAACTACCTTATCAGATTCACATTTTACCTAATCCTCGGTTTCTAGCTCTAAACTCATAATGGCCAGAAAAAGATGATTTTACATTCAATAGAAATTGAATGGGAAATTCTATTTTACATCAACAAACAACAAGTAAAGTAAGAAAGAAATTATTTAGCACCTCCTTCCAATACTGATTGAAAGTGCGTTGCTGTGTCAGAAGAAGGATAGCTATACTGATTCGGTATACTCTAAGACGCCCTCGGTAC